ACAAGAAAAAATCAAATCGCACCATCTCTGTAATAGGTAAATGCCTTTTTTTCTCCTGAAGTTGTCGGAATTATTCGTAATAAAATATTGGCTACAATTGAAGAGGTCTTATCAATAAAATTTCCATTTATTCGAGATCTAGGCATAATTAGCAATTCATTCTATAATTCTTCTCATCCCCTTTCGGGGAAAACGATCCCACAAAAAAAGGAATTGTACAGTACAAAATAACATAAAAACAGACTTATTGGAAAAAATGTGGTGTCTCTCTTTTGGACAAAGATGAAATGAAATAGTTGAATCAGATTAGATTTCATTACAATTTCGTAGTATACCAGTATACCGATAACTATTACTATTTCATCTAAGTTGAATAACCAAGTTTTCTATGGATTTTTATAACTCGAGAATTTTTGATTTGGTTATGATCCAAAAAGGAAAAGAATAGAATAATCATTCAATCAAATTCAAATAATGTAACCATCCTTTTTGTTTGCATAACGTGTATGTGCCACACCATACAATTGAAATAGTTGAAATAAAAAGATTCATCGGACGATTCATGAATTCCATGGGTTAGCTGATGAAAGAAGTTGTTGTTGATAAATATGAAATTGAAAAAGAAATTTTTTTTTATGGAACCATCGCATCGGGCGGTCATACATGTACTACAATTCAGATAATTAAGATGAAGGACTCGCTATTCATTCGGATTTTGGTCAAGAATAACATTCTGTAGGAGAGATGGCCGAGTGGTTCAAGGCGTAGCATTGGAACTGCTATGTAGACTTTTGTTTACCGAGGGTTCGAATCCCTCTCTCTCCGTTTCTTTTCATTCATCAACGTTACCTACTACAATGTATCAAAGAAAATAAGAATTGATATCATTATTTTAACGCCTTATTTAATAGACATTATCTATCCCTAATTAATACCTGCGAAAATACAAATAGAAAGATCGTCTTGATATTGAAAAAAAGAAAAAAATCAAGAGAATCCTATTGCCGATCCTTTTTTGATACGTGAATGAAACAGGGTACGAGGTACTCTATTTACTTCAGCGAAAGGAGTCAAAATTGGTATGAACCTTGCTTTTTTATTTTCGTTAGAATCAAGTCTGACGGGAATAATATTCTACGACCAACAACTCATTTATTTTCAGACCGATCCATTTACTATCTATTATTTGATTTACAAATCCTTTATATTGTAAGGAGTCAAAAGTCAAATGGTTTGGCAATTCCCCGCGGGGGGATGAAACAAGATAATTTTGAATCAGAGTTTTCGATCTTTCTTTATCCTTCGTAGTAATAATATCTCGGGGTTTGCAACGATAACTTGGTATATCCACTATACGACCATTAACTAAAATGTGTCTATGGTTAACTAATTGTCTGGCTCCTGGAATGGTCGAAGCCATACCTAATCGAAAAAGTATGTTATCCAAACGCATCTCGAGTAGTTGTAGTAAAACCTGGCCTGTTGACCCTTTGGCTTTTCCAGCAATATGCATATATTTAAGCAATTGTCGTTCTGTCAGACCATAATGAAAACGCAATTTCTGTTTCTCTTCTAAACGAATACGATATTGTGATCTTTTTCCAGAGCGCAATTGGGTTTGAAGATCACTTCTGGATCTGGGTCTTTTACTAGTTAGTCCTGGTAAAACCCCCAGCCGGCGTATTTTTTTGAAACGAGGTCCTCGGTAACGAGACATAGAAAGGCTCCTTTTTGATTCACTTTTATTTGACAAAAAAATATAAAATCAGACTGAACTAAAGGATCAGCAAAGCAAAACTAAATTTACTAAAGTCCTACAAAACAGAATAAAATAAATTTGATCAATTAAATTTTATCAATATTCGGATTTTTTGTATATATAGGAAATTCAAGCGAAGGTTACGTTTTCCAATTTCTTCTGTAGAGATCTAATTGTTCTAGTCAACTTTTTTCTTTATAGCTATAGCTGCAAGTTATCATGACATAATAGATCGGTGATCCGACATTTAGAGAAAGCGAGAATAGAGATTTTCAATCATGTAAATAAAAAAATAGATAAAAAAAAGAGCCGGCTATCGGAATCGAACCGATGACCATCGCATTACAAATGCGATGCTCTAACCTCTGAGCTAAGCGGGCGGATATAAGAGGTGTATAGGAATACAGGAAACTATCGGATCTTAGCTATTTCTTAGTGATTCTTATTCTTTTTTTCTTTTATTTATTATTTATTGATTCTTTCAATTTCTTCTATTTCTTAAATATTAGTTATATATTTTAGATTCTATTTAGAAAATAGAAAAAAAAACTATTTAGATCTAGATAAATTATATATCTAAATAGAAATCTAAATTCAATTCCATATTCATATATATGAAATATGAAAAGAAAATATCAATGAAATTAGAATTCAAAATGAAAAAAAAAAGAAGAATGAATATCGACCGTTCCACTATTCAAAACTACACCGTAAAAATGAAGGAGGAGGAAAGGCATATATATATATGTGGTATATATATATCCATATTGAATTGCGGATAGATCAATGATAAAATCATTTTATATTGAAAAAATAGGTTTTATAAATGAAATGATATAATGATATAATATAGAATAGAGGAAAAAAATAAAATAATAGCATCCACTTTTTCAATATAGGAATCATTACCTAATGGATTCAAGAGTGCCAAGATAAATGAAAGAAGTGGATGGAATTACAGCTGGATCCTTGTCTCAAAGGAAAGGGGATATGGCGAAATTGGTAGACGCTACGGACTTGATTGGATTGAGCCTTGGTATGGAAACCTGCTAAGTGGTAACTTCCAAATTCAGAGAAACCCTGGAACTAAAAAAGGGCAATCCTGAGCCAAATCTTTGTTTCGAGAGAAAAAACGATGGAAAATGAGAATAAAAAGGGGATAGGTGCAGAGACTCAATGGAAGCTGTTCTAACGAATGAAATTGATTACGTTACGTTAGTAGCTAAAAGACTTCTATCGAAATGACAGAAAGGATACGTCTTATATACTGACATAGCAAACGATTAATCACAACCCAAATCTTATATCGAATTCTATTCTGTATCTCTATATATTTAGATATGAAATTTGAAATTTATATATGAAAATAAAAATCTTCTCTTTCTTTCTATTCATATTATATTATTAATATGAGTAATATAATAGTATGAGATAAGGATCTATAAGAAACCCTATATTTCTATTCTTTTTTCATTAGAATGATAGAGATCAAAAAGATATATGAAAAATTGAAGAGTTATTGTGAATCAATTCCAATTGAAGTTGAAAAAAGAATAGAATTCGAATATTCAATAATCAAATTATTCATTCCAGAATTTTTGATAGATCTTTTGAAATTTAATCGGACGAGAATAAAGAGAGAGTCCCATTTTACATGTCAATACCGACAACAATGAAATTTATAGTAAGAGGAAAATCCGTCGAATTTTTCAATCGTGAGGGTTCAAGTCCCTCTATCCCCAATAAAAAGCCCATTTTACTTCCTCGCTCTTTCTTTATCCTCATCCTCTTTATTCATTTTTTTTTCATCAGTGACTCAGTTTAAACAAAATGAAATATCTTTCTCATTTTATTCACTCTGTTCTTTCACAAATGGATCCGAATATAAATCCTCGTATCTTTTTCCAATCTAATCTCATTTGTTTTGTATAATACGATATGAAGATATATGTTCAAGGAATCTCCGTTATTGAATCATTCATAGTCTATATCTTTTTCCTTACATTTACAAAAAAAGTCTTCTTTTTGAAGATCCAAGAATTCCAGGGGCTAGAGCCAATTTGTTAAGATTTTCTTTTTTAGTTCTTTTCATTGACATAGATATTTAGTTCTTTTCATTGACATAGATAGAAGTACTCTGCTAGGATGATGCACGGGAAATGGTCGGGATAGCTCAGTTGGTAGAGCAGAGGACTGAAAATCCTCGTGTCACCAGTTCAAATCTGGTTCCTGACACGTGAATAATGTATCGGATAGATATTTCTTAATACCTCATACAAATGAAATTAATTCATTAAGACGGATCGGAATATATATTCTTTACTTTCTTTTTCATTTTTTTCTCTCTTTTTTTTTTTATTTTAGTCCCTCCGCAATACGAATGAAAGTCCAGTTACTTTTTTTGTTTTTCCTCTAGAAGAGGAATACCAAGATGCTCATTGAATGATAAAAAACCCCTTTTTTACTTATTTTACTTATATGACACGACTCCAGATTTTGTTTCAATTTCAATCAATGAGCATCTTGAAATTCATATAAATTGGACGTAATATAGTCTTTACTTAAAGGCCAGCCTATCCAACTTTCAGGCATGAAGATACGTTTAAGGCGAGTATGATTCTTATAAGAAATTACCAATATATCATAAGATTTCCGTTCCTGAAAATCAGCACTTCTTCAAATCCAGAAAACTGACGGGGTTTGGGGATTACTCCTGAGAGCAAAGACTTTTATGCATACCTCTTCTGGTTTATCTATACCATAACGTATTTTCGTAAGGTGATACACACTAGCTAAAAATCCGCCTGGTATCATAGGCACACTGGGAGCGTAAATAATTGTAACCATATACATATGAAATGACAGCAATGGAATTCCAATCCTCGGGAATTAAAGATCTATGAATTAACTAATGCTTGACTAGCCAATCAGATAAATGAACCTGTATCTTCTTCATCTATCACACATTTTTGTATGAATATTTAACATTGACCGCTGTTTCTTATTTTGTACAAAGGAACCCTGCCTGATTCACAAATTCGTAGGAAGATTGGATTTGAAAAAGATTTCAAATCCAAAAGGTATCTCTGAAGTAGATGGTGATTTATAGAGTAATCCTTGATCATAATTTCCAGTATGAGTACTGTGTCGAAGGTAAAACTTGTGATTAGTAGTAAAACATCAATTTTCCTGTTGATATACAGTTCTATATCTTGGCACCAACCCATAATGATAAAAGTTGAATCGCGAGCCTATTAATGAAGAAAATGAAATGAAAAAACAACTGGTACCATAGATAAGCGGCCATAAACTGGAAAGTATTGACCAATTCGAGAGATCATTCGATGTAGTTGAAATAATTAAATTGGGGTTATTTGGTTAAGTAATGTAAACTCAACCAAATTAAGAAATGTTTCAATGTTATCCTTTCCTTCCCTTTTCTTTTGATTGTCTAAATATTCAGCTAAGACCGTTTCAACAGCAAAAAAAAAAACAAAAACTAGAGCAAACATGTAATAGCAAATTCGGAATTGTACCCAAGCATCCCCATCGGTTCTCTACCTGATTCATAACTAGTAAACTTTTCTGGACCTTCCCTAAAATCCCAGAAATGATAAATGTCAAGATAGGAATAACGCTTGATATGATATTTTCTGGGCATTCCTAATAATATCATATTCGTGAAATAGAAACATAAAACTATGAATGTGGAATAGGTTGAATTATTCCATTTGAATTGGAATTTGAAAATCATATAGAACTTTTTAGATGAAACAAGAAAAGATTTTTGATCCGCATAGTTGAGAGTTTGTTTGCTGTAGGACATACCTTGTTTCAAAATTCATCTAATGTCATCCCACTTCTCTTTTTCTTTTTTCTCCTTTTTTTTTTTCTCCTTTCAATTCTCTTTCTATATGTGATGTGTAATATAGAATGCTCTTATACTTAGTTATTTTTCTTTTCTATTCTACTTATTCTTATACTTAGTTTATACTTATTATCTTATATAATCTTATATATATTTTATATATATTTATATATTTTATATATTTTTTTTTCTATTTCATATTGATCTTATATCTTAGAAATATAGAAATAGAAAGTCAAAGTAAAGAATTCCCTATCTTAGATTAACTTTTCTATTAACTTAGAATAATTATAGATAGTAATAGTATAGTAATATAGTAAGAGTAATATAGTAAAGAAGAAATTCAATTTAAAAAGAAAAAGAATAAAAAGATGATAAAGAACATATGTAATTTCTTCATGAAAGTGGATGAAGAGAGATGGGTATTTGATCCGAGATTTGACAAATACCAATTAGGTCCGTTGGAATGAATTATTGTGTTTATTTTATTGTTCCTACTACTACTCAAATTTCTATACAAAACAAAAATGGAATGTATTAGGGCTATACGGACTCGAACCGTAGACCTTCTCGGTAAAACAGAGAAAACTTATTATTATCGAAATGATTCGAACTGTTTCAAAGACCCAACATGCATTTTGTTGCATTGGGCTCTTTCATCAACTGATGTAAAAATCAGTTAGTCCACCATAGTTTTCTTTAGAGGAAGATAAGAAGATATTGAGATGGCTCCATGTGCTCTGATTCATTATTTGTATCCTAATCTAGGAGCAATACCAAAGTGTTTCAAAGAAGGGTGACCTTTATTTAGGTCTGCCTTCGGCCTAGATCAACCTAAATGAAATGCAGTCTCTATCGCTCCGCTGCAAGAGTAAAATATGAGACTTCATACACCTCAAAGCTCATAGGACGAAAAGAGGTTCTTTTGAGATCCTTATACTCATTATGCCTGGCATTGAATGGGCTGAGCATTTACCTTATAATGGCAGGTTCTATTTGATTTAGTACCGGAATTTGCACTTGAACCGGATCAAACCAAATTTGTCAGGCTATTTTTCTCTTGTTCTCTCGAATCTACGGAGTAAGACATCGACTTCTCAAAAAGATCAATTATGGTCATTGCATAATGAGTTCCTTTGAAAAACATTGGCGCACGTGTAAACGAGGTGCTCTACCTAACTGAGCTATAGCCCTTGTCATAACCATTTTAATATAGAGATAATTTCTTGTCAAGAAGGGTATCCCATAATCTCACATGATAACTCTCTGATCTGTTTATGTTTACTGGTAAAAGATTAATATTGCTTAGAAAACATATTTTACCTATAATCCATCGAAGTGATGGAGACCCTTTTTGTGGTGATAAATGACCTACTTAACCCAGTGGTTAGAGTATTGCTTTCATACGGCAGGAGTCATTGGTTCAAATCCAATAGTAGGTAGAACTTATTAGATACCGGATTCCATGGTATCTAATAAGTTTTTCTACTCATCCTCTTTTTTTCGTTATGTTCTATCATCAGATTAATCAAATTAGACTTCATTGTGGTCAATTTGTGGAATCAAGATGTAGTGTGTAGTATATAATAAAGAAATCTTTTTATTTTGATTGAATGTATTGACTACTAAGAGGAAATTACTTTGACAGCTTCTACTCGTGTCCTAGCTCGTCTGAGAGCTAGATTTGCCTCAATTGCTTGTCTCTTACCCTCAGCTTTACTCAAGTTAGCTTCAGCTATTTCAAGAGTTTGTTGAGCTTCTTGTGGATCAATGTCAGTACTAATTTCCGCACCATTTCCTAAAATGGTGATCTCATTATTACTTATTCTAGCAAAACCGCCCATAAGAGCTACCGTTAACCATCGATCTTTTAGCCGTATTCTCAAAAGACCTATATCTACAGCCGTGGCAATGGGGGCATGATTTGGTAATACCCCAATTTGTCCACTATTAGTAGATAAAATAATCTCTTTCACTTCAGAATCCCAAATCATTCGATTTGGAGTCAGTACACAAAGATTTAAGGTCATTTCTTCAATTTGCCCTCCTCTTCTAAGTTCATAGCTTTCGCGGTAGCTTCATCGATGTTACCCACCAAATAAAAGGCCTGCTCGGGAAGACCATCTAATTCTCCGGAAAGGATGAATTGAAATCCCCGAATTGTTTCTGCTAGACCAACATATTTCCCTGGAGAACCAGTAAAGACTTCTGCCACAAAGAAGGGTTGTGATAAGAAACGCTCAATTTTGCGTGCTCTTGCTACAGTTAAACGATCTTCTTCGGATAATTCGTCCAACCCAAGGATAGCTATAATGTCCTGAAGTTCTTTGTAACGTTGTGAAGTTTGCTTAACCCTTTGCGCAGTTTCATAATGTTCCTCGCCAACGATCCGAGGTTGTAACATAGTTGACGTTGAATCCAAAGGATCTACTGCTGGATAAATACCTTTGGCAGCTAATCCTCTTGATAATACGGTAGTAGCATCTAAATGTGCAAATGTCGTGGCAGGAGCGGGGTCGGTCAAATCATCCGCAGGTACATAAACTGCTTGAATCGATGTTATGGATCCTTCCTTGGTAGAAGTAATTCTTTCTTGCAAAGAACCCATTTCCGTACTAAGGGTAGGTTGATAACCCACTGCAGAAGGCATTCTACCTAATAAGGCAGAGACTTCGGACCCTGCTTGAACGAAACGAAATATATTGTCAATGAATAGAAGTACGTCTTGCTCATTAACATCTCGGAAATATTCCGCCATGGTTAGGGCAGTCAAGCCAACTCTCATACGAGCTCCTGGCGGTTCATTCATTTGACCATAGACTAGAGCCACTTTGGATTCTGCAATATTTTTTTCATTAATCACCCCGGATTCTTTCATTTCCATGTAGAGATCATTTCCTTCACGAGTACGTTCACCTACTCCGCCAAATACGGATACGCCTCCGTGAGCTTTGGCAATGTTGTTGATCAATTCCATGATGAGTACTGTTTTACCCACTCCAGCTCCCCCAAATAGTCCGATTTTTCCTCCACGGCGATAGGGGGCTAAAAGATCCACAACTTTAATCCCTGTTTCAAAGATTGATAATTTTGTATCTAACTGTATGAAGGCGGGTGCAGATCTATGAATAGGAGATGTTGTGCGAGTATCGACAGGACCTAAATTATCAACGGGCTCTCCAAGGACGTTGAAAATTCGTCCGAGAGTAGCTCCCCCGACTGGAACACTTAGAGGAGCTCCCGTGTCAATCACTTTCATTCCTCTCATCAGACCATCTGTAGCACTCATAGCTACAGCTCTCACTCGATTATTTCCTAATAATTGTTGTACTTCACAAGTTACATTAATTTGATGACCGACAGTATCTCGACCTTTAATTATCAAAGCATTATAAATATTAGGCATCTTGCCCGGTGGAAAAATGACATCCAGTACTGGGCCAATAATTTGAGCGATACGCCCTTGGTTTTGTTCTTCAAGTGTAGAAACCACAGGATCAGAAGTAATGGGATTGTTTCTCATAATCATAAATCATAATAAATATGTCGAAATTCTTTTTTTTTAAGAGTACTGAATCGAAAAGAAATATCCGATAGCAAGTTGATCAGTTAATTCCATAATGAATTTTATAAGAAAGAAATGGGAGTTAGCATTCGATTGAGTTGGTACCACCTAATTGAATCCAATTCAATCCTTTACTCAGTGAATGAGTCAATTTTCAATTCTTTCTATTGTACTATTTGTACTATTGTATTTTTTTGTTGTGCACCTATTCTTCTTTATATATCATATCTGTTCCCTTTTCTAGATGAATTATGACTCTTTTCACATCTAGGATTTACATATATAACATATATTACTGTCAAGAGAGGGGACCGGGGTCCTATATTCTTTCTTTTTCTTTCTATATTAGATATTTCTATTTAATATTTATTATCTTTAATATCTTTTTTTAGAATTGAAATTTATTCATTCTATAATTTCTTAATTCTAATTTAGAATTCTATTTCTATTCAATTTAATCTTTATCTATTTGAATTGAATTCTATTTAAATTAGATTTATGAATTGAAATGAAATCAAAATTTTTCATTTTCTTTGATGTTTTTTCTCTTTATTTTGATATTCTTATTTCTTTATTTTTTTTTAGATTCATATTCTATATCATATTCATTATTTATAAAAAAGATTAAGAAGATGATAAATTTCATTAGGAATAGAAATTTTCAAGAAGATTGGGTTGCGCCATATATATCAAAGAGTATAAAATAATGATGTATTTGGTGAATCAAATAAATGGTCCAATAACGAACCCTTTTCAAATTTTCATTATTCATTAGTTGATAATATTAATTTAGAGTTTAGTTGAATCT